CTGGAAAAGTAGAAACAAGACCAGATATAATTTGATCATTATGAGCAAATCCAAAATCTTTGTAGACAAAGCCAATCATTAGTTCCCAACCATGGGGCGAATGGAATCCGATACATAAATCTGTTAATAAAAGAATCGAAAAAGCCTTTATTGTGTCACTTAAGTTATATAGGAATTCCTGAGCCCAAGAGTTAAGAATAACAAGTTCTTTATTACCCAAAATTGAATAACCACTTAGAATAACGAAACAGATTATATTTGTCAAGAAGTGCAAAATCGTATGGATATGATCCTCATTGTGTATCTTGATTAATTGGAGCGTTTCTTTGTGGATTCCTATACGAAGGTTTTGTAGATGTGTCTCCGAGTATTCCTTGATCATTTCCTCCAAAAGAAAGATTTCCTCCAATTCTATGAATTTTTCGAGAATATTTTTTTCTTGAATATCATTCAAAAAAATTTCAGATTGCCTAGTATTCCACCAATAAGTAACCCAAGATTCCAGACTTTTATTAAATGAGAGAGAAATCCACCAGGGCAAAAATACTATAGATGCAAGATATAAAAGAGGGTTGAATGCTTTCTTTTTTGACATTTTTTCATTTCGTCTATGAATTTTTAATGAACCGACCTCATTAGTTGACTCTACGCCATCCAATATTTCTCTCATGCATGAGTTCTATTACAAAGTATCGAACTTATGAATCTATTCACTGTTTTGTTTTGTGGTTGTTACGTTACGTATACGTCTTCTTTGACTAGAATGAGCGTTATGAAGAAACTTCAGTTAAGTTATGGTATAGAAAAGTGGGATTCTTTAGTTTTTCCTTACTGCTGAGAAAGCATTCACTCTCTCAGCTCATTTCTCAAAATACTTCAATCGGTACACGCAAGAAATAGGCCAATTCGGCAGCTTTTTGTTCGATTTCCCGTGGAGTAACATTCTCATCAGTACGAGTCAAGGGAATGGCCCCCTGGCCTCTGATATCCATATAAAGGACACGGCGAGCATAAATACCCTCTTTAACTTCTATTCTGACGGACTGAATATCCTTTATAAGGAATCGGAGGAAGATGCGACGATTTTTTCCAGGGAATCCCCAACGAAAAATACACACCATTCCTTCTTTTCTATCGAATCGATCATAACCACCCCCTACATTCCACGAAATTGTGCACCACAAATAGGAGCTAATAAAGAGACCCGCGATCCCATAGAAAGACATCACAATCCCTTGTGGAAAAAAAAGGATTTGCTGAGACGGAAATAAAGATATCAAGTTTCTCCCAAGATAACTGGAAGTTCCAACCAATAAGAATCCTAATGAACCTAAAAAAAGGATAATGGCCCAGCAGAAATTACTTGTTTTTCGCGACCCCGTTATAGGTTGTATCCATATATGTTCTGATCGACAACTCATACTTGATCTGGTTTCGTTTTATTGTAATTGAGAGAATACCCTAGACTTTAGTCTTTTTGTTTCCGAAGTAACTCTCATCAACTAGTACTAGTTTGATGTGAACCTTTAAGAGTAATTTATCAAATTGGTTAGATCTAAAAAAAAAAAAAAAATACCCTTCGTATGATCCCATCAATATACATATAGATGTACCGATTTTACAGTTCAGCCATCCGGCGATCCTGAGATTTTTTCAAATAGATAGAATTCCTTTAACCCCATATCATCTTTCTACAGGCCAAAGAGCCCCTTTTCGACGGAAGCGCCGCATGTTATACCTTCTTTTCTTACACTAAATAGGTATCTGCGTTATGATACAAGTCTTAGTTTTGAAAAAAAAAAATGGATCAGAGTTGGGCCCATCAGATCTAAACAGTCTTATTTTTTTGAACATGAAGAAATAAAGAAGCCATTGCCATTGCCGGAAATACTAAGCCTACTAAAGGCACCAAAACAGAGGGAAAGTCGAAAGTTGTCATATAAAGGATACCTCAATTTACTATTTGTACCTATTATTATTTATATTAATATTATAAAGATAAAGATTAGTATAAATCTAAGTATATATCTAAGTGAGTATAGAAGGTACAAAAGCATATATCATATCTATAGTTTCTATATTCTATAATTCTATATTTGGATTATATATACATACGTAAGACGTAGAACAAAAATTTTTTATTTTCCTAGAATTTAACGAAAATAAGAATTCACTATTTTTCTTGTTGATAGAAGCCTCTTAACTGAATTAGTAATCAAGAATATAGATAAAAAGGAGTTATCCACAACTTTTGATTTCTTTTTACAATTTAGATCTTATGTCAACAAAGAAACCCCATTCATATTCGTTTTACTTGGATTCTGATAAACTAACTACTTGTTTGCTACAAATAAAAAAGGAACTTAATGCTCTATTGAATTTTGATTCAAAGGCAAGAAAGCGTGGAGCTGAAATAACTCACTCAGAACGCTTTTTAAAGGATTACGTGGTACGATTAGATCGAATAAGCCCTTCTGGAATAAATATTCAGCCGCCTGTG